TATTTTTTCACAGTAGCAGGATCAGAATAACTTACTCCATTAAGTTCGCCACCATAGAACTCAACAGTAACACCTACTTGTTCAACACTATACTTTGATTCTGCCCTTCTAAAAGGAACATCAGCTCTCACAATTCCGTCTTCATCTACCAAAACTACCGGAAATGTTTCAAAAAAAGTAGGCATACGACGTACAAAAAGCTCGCGCCCTTCTTTATCTCTAAAGACGGGGTGTCCTAACCATCCAACAGCAATTCCATCCCCATTGTCCATTGAGCCTGCTCTGAATAATCCCCCCTTTGCCGGATTATTACCAATATAATCATAAAAAGCTAATTTTTCGGGAATTTTAGACCAAGCTTCCGATAAACTAAGATTTTCGGCTAGCCCGGCACTAACTCTTCGATATATTTCTTGCTGAAAGTATCCCTGATCCCACTGATAACGAGTAGGACCAAATAATTCGATTGGGGTAGTTGCTGAACCATACCACATAGTTCCAGCAACAACAAAAGCTGCAAAAAAAACAGCAGCGATACTACTGGAAAGTACAGTTTCAATATTGCCCATACGTAATCCTTTGTATAGACGTTGAGGCGGACGAACACTAAGATGGAATAGGCCTGCTAATATGCCCAATGTACCCGCTGCAATATGATGAGAGGCTATTCCTCCCGGAACAAAAGGATCAAAACCTTCCGCGCCCCACGCTGGATTTACAGATTGTACTTTTCCAGTTAGTCCATAAGGATCGGACACCCATATTCCAGGACCATACAAACCTGTTACATGAAATGCGCCAAAGCCAAAGCAAGCTACCCCTGAGAGAAATAAATGAATTCCAAAGATCTTGGGCAAATCCAAAGAAGGTTTTCCCGTACGTTCATCACAGAATATTTCTAGGTCCCAATATACCCAATGCCAGATAGCTGCCAAGAAGCACAAACCGGAAAACACTATGTGTGCCCCTGCCACACCTTCATAACTCCAAATACCCGGATTTGTTATAGTTCCTCCTGAAATACTCCAACCGCCCCACGAATTGGTTATTCCTAAACGAGTCATGAAGGGTATAACGAACATACCTTGTCTCCACATCGGATCAAGAACGGGATCAGAGGGATCAAAAACCGCTAATTCATATAAAGCCATCGAACCAGCCCAACCAGAAACTAGAGCTGTATGCATTATATGAACAGAAAGCAATCGACCGGGATCATTCAATACGACAGTATGAACACGATACCAAGGTAAACCCATGGAAATACCTCTTTATCAAAGAAAAATAGACACTATGCCACTTTATTTTATCGCATTGGAAAAGACTATATATATATACTAACCATGTACCTAACCTTTTCAGTAGATTCCGTATCGGAAAGGATTAATATTTATTCCATTCCATTGAAAATAACGTGAAAATAACGGAACAATTTTGTTCGTAAGAACAAAGAGAAGCAGATCTATTCTATACCCGATAAGTACCAATACGCAATGGGAGGATTGGTCCCATTTTTGGGGAACGAATGGATAGATACTTGTTTATCATTCGAACGATCGATTTCTTCGTTCAAATTTTTTCTTTATTCATTCTGTCTTACTCTATAAACTTTCCAATCTATGTATCAAATAGAATAAAGAGAAAAAAGGGATGAAGACAATAAACCATTGATTGTTACGTTTCCATATTAAAGTGAAGTATAGTACTAAATTTTTTTCTTTAATTTAATGCCCATTGGTGTTCCAAAAGTACCTTTTCGGAGTCCTGGAGAGGAAGATGCGGTTTGGGTTGACATATAGTGCGACTTGTCAGACATATTGGGTCATATGGGATTTACCCGTTCTCTCCCCTGATCGAGATATCCTCTGTTTCGCCCAAGAGATATTGTATTGAGTGAGGCATCAATCAATCATTCGGAGCGTGAAGTGCAATTAGATCAATTTATTTTATATTGGGGATCAATATTATCAATTTAGAAGAATTTATGGTTTACTTGGACTGATAAAATAAAGTATCCAGGCTCCGTTCAGAAAATACCAAATCGATAACAAATTGTTAATATAATATATGTATGATTACCACTTGTATCATAAATGATTCTTATACCTACTATTACTTTATACCTACTATTACTATAGTAGTGATAGTAGTGATCCCAAATTGCCGACCAACGGAATAGTATGATGAATACATCAAATAGTTTTGGGAAAGCAAGACAAAAAAAAAGGAAGTCATAACAAAAAAATGGTACTGAGACCATTTGTCCTATATGTGCAAATAGAATTCGGACAGATCTTTTCCCGGGGTAGACCATGAACCTAAAAGAATTGAAAGGACCCATTCAGGAACAAGACAATGACATCGTGATTTTAATATCGATGAAACAATACATCAATGATAGGTTAGTTTAATAAGTTCAGTAATCTCTTTTTTTTTTAGAGGGAAGGGAGCCTAAACTCATCTCGTTTTTTTTAATAGAAGACCTTTCATTAAGAAAACCTGTTACATAAAAAAAAGAAATAAAGCTGGAATCGACACATTGATTCTTTTTTTTCTTTTTCACAAATTTTTTTTGAACCGTATGTATCCAAAGGTGCACGTACGGTTCCTAAGGGATGCAATTTTGTCCTAATCAACCGACTTTATCGAGAAAGATTACTTTTTTTAGGCCAAGAGGTTGATAGCGAGATCTCGAATCAACTTGTTGGTCTCATGGTATATCTCAGTATAGAAGATGGTACTAGGGATCTTTATTTGTTTATAAACTCTCCCGGCGGATGGGTAATACCAGGAATAGCCATTTATGATACTATGCAATTTGTGTCACCTGATGTGCATACGATATGCATGGGATTAGCCGCGTCAATGGGATCTTTTATTCTGGTCGGAGGAGAAATTACCAAACGTCTAGCATTCCCTCACGCTTGGCGCCAATGAGTTTTTATTTGATTGAAAAAAAAAGAAGACTATGCCTTCGCCACATTGATTATAAAAGAAAATTATAAGTAATAATAGCATGGCACTTCGGGTTCGATATGAACAAACCATTATTGTTTTTTCATAACATGAGATTTTGTATCGAGATAGTAGTATGAAATAAAGGTTATTTCCGATTTGATCTTATGTGTCGGGAGTACATTTCAGCGTCACAAACCATTTTTCTTCCACACCAGAAGTCTCTTTCTGATACTTATGCTATGAAAGAAAGAGTACAAAAATGAAAAAAAAAAAGATCATTTTTGACTTATTTGATCGTATCAAAAAGAAACTTTGGGATTGCTAAATCACAGACGAGATAAATATATAAAGTAACAGAACCATCATAGTATTCTTTTTTACTTCTATGAAAGGAAGGGTGGTAAATGGATCATTCAACGATCTGGATTAGATGGATTCTATTTCTTTCTTCGCTAGAATAGAAGAGAAGAAAGGGTCAATTCCATTGCAGAGCCGTATGCAATGAACAAAAGATGCCTGTACGGTTATTCAATTCTATTTGATTTTTTTTTTCTTGTTATTTTTTTATCCCCTACTTTAGTTTAGCCCAATCATGCGAGATAGAAGAACCGTTCATGATGTTATATCAATATCATCAGGGTTATGATTCACCAACCTGCTAGTTCTTTTTATGAGGCACAAGCAGGGGAATTTATCCTGGAAGCGGAAGAACTACTGAAACTTCGCGAAACCCTAACAAAGGTTTATGTACAAAGAACGGGCAACCCTTTATGGGTTGTATCCGAGGATATGGAAAGGGATGTTTTTATGTCAGCAACAGAAGCCCAAACTCATGGCATTGTTGATCTTGTAGCGGTCGAAAATGAAAATACTGGGGATTTCGTATAAATCTATTTTATTTCAAACCATAATTCAAATTTTCTGTGATTTGATATTGAATAGAAATAATTCATGATGATCAATCATCAGGTTAAGATCGATCTAAACCAACCCATTTTATTCTATATATACATATATATACATACGACATGCCAACTATTAAACAACTTATTAGAAACACAAGACAGCCAATAAGAAATGTTACAAAATCTCCCGCTCTTAGAGGATGTCCTCAGCGTCGAGGAACATGTACTAGGGTGTATGTGCGACTCGTTCAGATCATAAGTTCGAACAAATGAGACAATTTTTTCAGTATCAATGACCGGTACCAATGAATAGGATAGATAGAGAAGATCTATCATATACCCATATTGTATATGGAATTTATGGTTTCCATTGGTGCAAATCCAATCATCTAGATTTGAAATAAGAAGCAATTCCCCATTGGTAGCAAATGGTTATCCATTAAGCGGAGGAAATGGTATCATAACATAAGAAGCAAAAAGGTTATGCTCCTTTTCTTGAAAGAACGGACTAACAGGGTCAGCTACCTAGCCAACTTTCATAATTAAATGCCGTCACTGTATGGATAACTCTTTTTGTGAAAAGAGCTATTACTGTAGATAGGTAGAGCCAAAGAGTGTGAACTATACAAGTTAACAATAACATTTGATTAAATGAAAGAAGAGGCTCCGGTGTATAGAGAGGACCTCACCGTTTAAGAGGTAACCATAGAAACGATGGAACCCACTATTTTTTTTTTATTTAGTATCGTTCTAATTTCTTATTTCCAGTGAAATAACTGGAAGGAATAGAATACAAAATCGTGGTTGGGAAGGTCATAGTAGCAAAAGCCATTGGAATTGATATTTTATATATCGGAATAATCCGTTTTGTTATTAATCGACCGGGGAAGGGGAAAAGGATGACTGAAAGAAGAGAAATCAATTAGTTATTCATTAAGCTTTAATCTGATTCAATGACCAGAGTTAAACGAGGATATACAGCTCGGAGACGTCGAACAAAAATTCGTTTATTTGCATCAACCTTTAGAGGGGCTCATTCAAGACTTACTCGAACGATTACTCAACAGAAAATGAGAGCTTTGGTTTCCTCTCATCGAGATAGAGGCAGACAAAAGAGGGATTTTCGTCGTTTGTGGATCACTCGGATAAACGCAGTAACTCGTGAGAATAAGGTATTCTATAGTTATAGTATATTAATACACAATCTGTACAAGAAGCAATTGCTTCTTAATCGTAAAATACTTGCGCAAATAGCTATATCAAATAAGAATTGTCTTTACATGATTTCCAATAAAATTATCAAATAAAGGAGATTCAAAAGTAATATACAGGAATGATTGAAAGGGAATTCCCCGGAGAATGAACTCCGGGAAGATATAGAATAAAAATAAATTAAGATAAGTAGTAGAAATGAACGAACATGTTTCAATAAAAAAAAATATTTATTCTTCTCCCCCATTTTTGTTTCTTATATTATAACACAAGAATCAAATCAGGATTCTAGGCCTTTTCGAACAAAACATCAATCTGAGCTTGAGTTCCAATTGTATTTTTGAGTCAATTGAGGAGTATGCCTATTTATTTCTGGTTCTAGGACCAGTAGTTCTTGGGATCGACTCAGCTCTCTCAAATTGTTTCTCATTATTAAGAAAAGGTAACAAAGATAAAATACGAGCTTGTTTTATAGCAATAGTAATTAATCGTTGTTGTTTCAAGGTCAATCTATTCACTCGTCTAGATAATATTTTTCCTTGTTCACTAATAAATCGACTAATTAAACTCATGTTTCTATAATCGATTCGATCCCCCGATCCAATTGGGGGCAAACGCCTACGAAAGGATCGCTTGTATTTACGAAAAGGTTGCTTGGATTTATCCATGGTTTATTCCTTATCTCTAAAGTTCTATTTATTTATTCATTTCGGATCCAACCGAAATAGGCTTTGATTCATATATTATTTCATTCATATACTATATATCTATACACATGAAAGAATATCTACATAAAATCGGGTTTGATTTGTATATATTATGTATATTATATATGTTAAGTTCTTACTCTTCCTGTCCTGTTCTTTGGAAAGATCGAACACATGATGTTCCCTTCGATCTATTTCTTGATTTCCCCATGAATCGTATGCTTATGACAATAGCGACAAAATTTTTGCAATTCTAATCGACTGGGTGTATTGTGGCGATTCTTTTGAGTAATATATCTAGAAATGCCCCGCGATTCCTTATTGACACTATTTCGGACACAACTGGTACATTCCAAAATAACTCTGACTCTGACATCTTTACCCTTGGCCATGAACCTCCTTTAGATTTTGTATCGACTTAACTTAAGTCTTATATTTTCGATCCGAACCGAAGAAGAAGAAAAAAATCAATAGAAGTTACTAGTTAGAAATTCCATTTCTAAGCATTTCGTTGTAATTCTTCTTATTATCTTATCTAATTAATTTATTATCTAATTAATAGAATATGTATTAATATAGTATATATTAAGTTAAGTAATACAAAATAGAATAATAATTAAGTAATACAATTTCTTTCTAACTATCAATTATTTCTATCCTAAATCCCAATATTTCATTTAAGTATCTTTTTTCTATGCTATGATTTCGTAGAGCCCGCCCTAGACTGGATACACATTTTAATTTTATTTCTGTTTTCCCAAATTTGATCTTGGATCTACCGGATTTTTTATGAGGTTCAATACACTTTTTCCTTCTCTTTCCTTACTATTCTAAAGAATTGAAAGGGAGAGTCGAGGTTTTAGTTACGTCATGTGGAATTATATTTCTTCATTTCTTCGCATATCAATAACTAGAATTAAAAAAAGGGGAATGACAGGGCATCTGGGAATAAACGATTAATTTCTATCAATAGACCCGCTAAAGACCCAAACCATAGAGTAGTTAACACAGGTGCCACGGAGAGATATGTTTTTAGATCTCGCATTGAAAATCCTCCTTCTTTATTGTAATACATATATTGTCAGATGCTGTAGTTCAAGATCATTTTTATTTATTTTTACGCGGATTTCCTAACAAAAATGGATATGTACAATGAACCAATAGATGAGATTTTCCTGTCACTAAAAAAGAAAAAGATGACCCCTTCTTCCTGAGCATTACGGATAAATATTCATTCTTTTTTATATGTTAGGTTGGGTTTCAGATGTATATAATTCTTTTATTATATGAAACCAAAAACAAGAAATGACAAGAAAGTTCTATATAGATAGAGGAGAAAATAAAGATGTGGAAAACAAGACAGGTATTTTGTACAATGACACTGTACAACAATTTTAAAAAGGGATGTAGCGCAGCTTGGTAGCGCGTTTGTTTTGGGTACAAAATGTCACGGGTTCAAATCCTGTCATCCCTACCTATTACTTCTCCTATGGGCAGTAACGAGAGATTAATTGAGATCGACGGGGCATAATCTTTCATTTTTGGATACTATATTTATGTAAGATGTGTTAGAAGTTAAGTGGAAAAAAAATTTCTTTGAAAGCGCTCTTAGTTCAGTTCGGTAGAACGCGGGTCTCCAAAACCCGATGTCGTAGGTTCAAATCCTACAGAGCGTGATTCCGTCTATCTTATGTATGTCGAATCACAATAAAATAACT